CGAGTCTCAGGGATCTCCTGTAAACCCCCATGATGTGGTAAAGGGAGGATATTAGGGGAAGCAGTGAGTGGGGATTCCCCTGCAGAGAGCCGGATGAGGGGAGACCCTCACGTCCGGTTCGGAGGGCGGGGATATCCCGACCCTACTATCATTATGCCTTTGCAATGTTACTTGGTTCAACTCCATTTGTGACCTTTTCTCGTATGTGGGACTCTCTATCTTCTTGGGTAGATTCTAGATCGTCTTTCATTTTGTTAGTGAGTAGTTTTCTTATTAATAAGTCAAGTCAAGAATAATAAGAGAACTGTAGGAGCTTGCCAGGACGGCTTGGTAAGCAAGCTACCTGTTATGTAGGCGCCAACTCCCAGTTCTTTCTCTTCTTTCTTTTTTTTCTAGTTTTTTTTACTATACGTATAATCACCTTTCCGGGGAAGGGGTAACATAGACGGAGGCACATGTAGACAGATACAGACTTTAAAAATCTTTTGCCTAAGCGAAGTAGATAAGTATGAGGGAAGAAGTATTTTCTTGTCCAGCATGATCGGTTTCAGAAGTCCAGTTGTGCCAGAAGCTAGAGTTGCCTTTATTAGTGGATAAGGGTGGGTTAGGCATGACATTCTTAATCGTAGACAAGGCGCGCTGCGGAAGAGCTTGATTGCTAACTAATTGCTTTCTTTTAACCAGTGACTGACTTACACGGCTACAACTTTCCTGAGTACCGCTTCAGAATCGTTCCGACTTTCCTTTTTAAAGGTCTTCCTCTCTCTACTAGGATTGACTCGCTTAGAAGTCGAGGGGGTCCCATTTCCATTCCTTTGCCAAAGACCCTAACGACAGCTTGAACTACCTCTTTGTCTCATTGATCCGAAAAGAAAGGAAGAAGTCCCACAGAGGTATTGGTTCGAGTCCAATTCATGATTTCAGTTCAGAAGGACTTCATTCAATCGAAGTTTAGGATGGAGCTATCACTAATAGACAGATGGGATTGTTTGCAACAAAGTGTATATATAGCAAGGGCTCCTGAAACTATATCCTATAGAATAGGGACTCGACCAAAGGCTCAGCCGAAAGAGAAACTTTCTCAGTCGAAGAATTCGAATCTCACTTTAAGACGATTGTTAGCCGTCTCAGTAAGGGTAGTGAGCAAGTTTAGGAATAGGAATGATTCTTAGGAAGCGAAGCAACCTCTTCTCTTTGCTTCTTAGGGCGTGAAAACATTCCATCGGGCTTCCAGCTGAAGGATGTGTTCAAGTCGCTTCTTTTCCGCTTTCAAGCTGAATCAAGTGGGGATGATGGGAAGTCTAAGTCAAGATTGATTGATTAGTTCAGTGGTCTGGTGAAGGAGAAAGAAAGAACCTGAGAAGAGCATAGTTGGAACTCTTTACCGGGATCATAGGGGCTATGCCCCCTCTCTCTGTCTCAGTCCCTGCCAACGGCATAGCAACCTACTCTTCCTTCTGATGCAGCCTTCCTTGATCCATAATTTGGCTTCCTCATTTATTGATTGCCCGCAAGCGCCTCAACACCATTGAGTGAGCCTCATAGAATCCTCAAGGCCTGAAGTAGAAGTTCTTCGAACCTTGTCTGTCTATGTTCACCTTGACATGAAAGACTCTTTTCCTAACCTTACTGTTCTACCTGGCTAGTTCACTTCACTTTTCGAGGGATACAGGATTTACGCTCACTTGTCTATGAGTGGGCGAACAGCTTCATATCCTTCCAAGGCACAGGGAGGGGGTTCTTTCTCCATTCACTTTGAGCTGGGTTTCTTGTGATCTTTGTAGTAGTTTTTCTGTCCCATTTTTTGGTAAATTAAGTCTTACACAGCTGTCCCCAAGGATGTCCATTCAATCGGAATTGAGAACAGAATACTCATCTTTATCGAGATTCCACGTCCAACATCAGAACGGGGACCTTCTCACCCTGAGCCATGTCTCAAACATATCCTTAGGGTTCTCCATCTCCGGGGGTCCAGGGTCAAAGTGAAGAAACCTTCTATTCGTTTCAAGGGACCCCATCTCAAGAGCCTAGGGCTTTTAAATTCAACCAAGAATATACTTTCCCCCATGCTCCTCGCCAGCCATCTCCATCCGTCGCGCCAGTAGTAGGAAGTGCCCAGAGAACCTAAGCTATGGTCTAGCAAACCATAAGGTTGACCAAATCGATAACAAAGATAGAGGGATGGGAGCATGAATGTCTGATGGTTGTAGTGGAATCATGGCTCATCCCAGAATAGATAGAGAGAATGTGTTACGAAATGAAAAGAAAAAATAACATGCATGATATGAAAACAAGCAAACACACAATCAAATACGAAGACAACAATACTGGTTCTTATAGTTCCTTGGGCAAGTAGCAATAGCACCAATAATAAAGGGGGATGAGGGCAGCCAAAGCCGAAATAATAAAGGCGAATCTTATGCTCAAGCCGCAGGGGGAAGCAGAAGCTCTGGTAAACTGACACTGAACTGATTACAATATTAAAGAATCAGCGAATACCAATTCAGAATGGTTGTTTGTTATCCCAACCATTCATCATTGGTATGAGGGTTATCGTAGAATCTCTGAGTGGCGATGCCCTCTACTACCTAATACTAAAAGAAGGGGACTTTGAAACCAAAGCTAGGACAATGGGGTGATGCGAAGGAGAAGGCAGGAGAAGAAGCTGGCACACCAACCTATTCGGATAAGTGTAGAGAAGAAAGGAAGGGGAAATCTTTCAAAAGAACTTTTCCATAGATAGGCGTACTATGGATGAATTCCCACCTCCTTGGAGGAGTGAATGCAAGGACCAAAAAAAACAGATACTTTACCGAAAAGCCTTTGCTTCTTCTTTCGATTGGATAGAAGCTCATACTCGACTTCAACAACTGGCTTGGCTAAATCCCCAGCTCCTGTCCTTGAACTAGGTCCGGAAATAGAGCTTGGGGAGAAGTCTTGTAACTTACTTCCCACAAATCTTCCTTGTAGGCTGGCTAGCTGTGATAACTTTCACGAGTCGAAAACAGATAAATCAACCTTGCGCTTCCCCTGTCAGTGACACCGGGGCGAGGTACGAAAAAGCTAAAACTCCCCTGTCTTCAACTATGAACTTACATCTATCGATAACACGGGCTTCTTAGGTCAATCACATCCCCAGGAACTTTTAACTGGCCTAGCAAGGACGGGCATCTTTCATCAATTGATTCGATTTAACGAGAGGCTCGGAGATGGTATACTCCGAATAGGGGAAAGTAAAGTTCGGTCAATTTACGTTTTCAAAACTACAGCAGCTATCTTGCCCAGAGTCCCAGAGCTTAACGGAACTCTTGTTTACTATAAGAGCCCACCGCTTTATAAGTGCTTTCCTCTCTCTTTCTTTCGAACCATAAACTCCGAAGCGGTTTCACTTTACCATACTGGAGAAGGGCTTCACTCGCGCCTTGGGGACAGAACTAGAGTACAAAACTAGCTTCCTCTGTACATATCGTTTTCGGGTAATAGGCACATTGAGAAAGAATAGATAACGACTATCAGGCATATGACTGATTTCTATATGGGTGTGGGCTCATACTCTCATTTTATCCTGGCTCGCTGTTCCCGACAGGAATACGTCACTTAAAATAAGCTATTGACGTCTTAGTTCCGACCTTGTCTCCTTTCTTTCTTTTGTTCACCGGTGCAAGGCAAGGGCGGAGCTCTCTTATGTTCATCTTCCACGCCTGTCCGCATCCCAAGCACTAAATGAGTGAAATCCAATACTTTACTTTGTCCCGGAGAAAGGAATCAGTCTCTTCAGTCCGGCGCATTCATTCACCCCTCATTTGGTTCACTCGTTCAACTCCTTGATGTCATCATCCTCCCTTCCTCCTTCTTTCCCCTAGTTATTTGCTTTCCTACCGAACCTTTCTGTCTTCGGTGATTTCTCCCGGAAACTCGCTATTAATAAGTGAGTGAACGAGATGTAGGCCAGAGACCTGGTCAAAGTGCTTAACCAATGGGAATCACATCACCTTTTTTTCACCGAGCGAGCTCTACTTAAGGATTCTTAGGGGAAAAGGATCCAATCTCTAAAGAAATCTTCGAACAGAAGCCTTTCCCCCAAGTCCTAATTTATCTTTCTTTTATGCCGGGAGGATTAGATTAATACTACTCAAATACAGCGATCTGAATCTACCGGGATGAACGATAAATACGAGATCGATCATGTCACCTTCACACCTCTAGGGTCTGATGACACAATCAAAGAAGGATTCCGGGTTGTGAAAGGACATTAGGTAGTTTGATGTCCTGACTTTCGCTTCCATGAGCTGGAGAAAATATAAAGTTACTCTGTCACGACTTGAGAGTTTCGTTCCTCATTTACGAGATAATTTGGAGCCGCAGGAATCCGCCTTTCATGAGCATGTCGACGTCTTTTTTACTCCACTTTGAAAAGAGCAGCACGCATCCTCGATCAGACTAAATCAAACAAAGTATAGACAAGTTTTTCCAGTAATCTTGGCATTCTTTCTTCTCTCTTGAGCTGAATCAAAATCCGCAATTCGAACTCATTGTACCGTAGGATCCAGATCATCCAAACTACACACGAATCCTTCACTCATTTGTTTCCACGAAGGCAAAGGGCTCCTTACCGACATCACGTCAACCACGGCCTCAGATCCCCTGATTTCAAGTGACTTCGAAGATGCCCGGACAAATCTCTCTCCGTGATTCATCTATCGACGTACCCAATCATCACTATGAACCTAACGAACACGAACAGGAAATGTTAAGGTAAAGAAATAGTTCAATCACCCCAGAATCGTCGAAATCCCCTCGAAATGGAGAGCGGCGCAAGTCTCACACTCTTTCTCTCACTCTCTATCCTCTGTCTTTCAGGTTTTCCCCTCGTAGCTGATACAGTGAAATATTTTTATGTAAGGGAGCTGATCCGAATACAGATACAAGGCCCCCACTCATCACAACGAACGGTGAGCTTTCCCACTAGCCTTCACAGGAGCAGCACAATCATGGCCAAAAACAAAACAAAAAAGATCGTAGTACGATCAAACCAATGGCATTTATCTATTCTAATCTAAGTAGTTTCTTCTTTTCTTTTTAGAGGACCTGGCCAACTCTAATTCCAATGCCGCAATCCTATTGGTTTACTGAATGAGGGTGGGTAGACCGAAACGCTGAAGTGTTGTTATTTACTTCCTTCGATAACATAGATTGTCCACTCTTATGCCCCATGCATAAAAATTGTAGCACGTTTCGAATAAAAGAATCGAAAAAAAGTAGGTGGATCGGGATCGCTATTACGAGTATTCGAGTTCTTGTTTTCCTTTCCTTGGAAAGGGAATTATTTCATGAGAAGTGCACCGGTAGAAATGTGACTAAATATGATCTTGATCCATAGCTCGGACACCTGGGACCATACTATTACGATGATGATGGAACGGACCTAGAGATCAGCATAATGGAAGAAGTGACTTCTGAGATGAGAGTATCATATCGATCTAGTATCTACTTTTCACGGGGACCTTGATCTTTCCATCGATCCTTAGGCGAATTCATTTACTTTTTTACTATCTTTCTCGATTCTCTGGAATTTGTCTATGAGTGAGTGAATCTCATTTTCCTGGACTTGGCTAATGTTTAGTCCAGGTACCCCACTTTCCGAACATCCAGTCAGACGAACAAAGTTGCGGCTTCTTGAAATGACCAGCCTATGAAAGAAGCGGAAAAGCGTAACGACTTGATTTTTAGATAGAGGATATTGGAAAGAAGTGCGTAGGTAGGCCTCAACGTGTTCATTGAGTAGCTTGAGGAAGTTTGCCATTGTGAGACGGTTAAGGCCACCCCTAAACTCCTGGACCAGTCTACCAGTGCTAATACTTTTCCCCACATCTTTAAAGGAATCCTAACTTTGATGCCCCCACTATCTGTAAAAGAGACAAGCAACCCTAGAACGTCAAACTTTTTTTTCCCACCAAGAAAAATGAGAAGTTTCTCAGAGGTAATCTCCTCCCAGCTGACATCGAGGTCTAACTTATCGCAAGAATTTTTGAGTATGGTTCGCGCATGCTCTTTAGCTCTAGCGGCATTAAAGAAATTTTTAATTCGTGGAATGCCTAACAAGATTGTGTCCGCATACCTAGCATAGTACACCTTCAAAGGCTGTTCTCCCTCTTGGGAGAAGTACCACACCTCTTTTAAGATCTTGTCAAGCTGGTGAAGATAACATTGGATTAAAACTTGGGAGATAGAGGTGTCTTGCGGTATACCTATAGATTGGCATCTGTATTTTTTTCCCCGCACCAAAAATCTCAGAACCAAACCCAGAGTTTTCCTCACCAACATGCTCTCTAATAAAATTACCCAGTAGGTGGTGATCTATCCCGGATCTGCACTCAATGATTGAAAACTTCACCATCCAAGCCATCTCAGGCCATCGGGAAACGCTTGCGAAGAAAGACCTAGCACCCCTCGCTACCCCATACTCTCTGGAATTTATATGGTATATCGAGTCCATTTCCAAACAAAGCAAGCGGGCCATTGCCTCGACTATGACAGCATCCAAAGCGCCTATCGGCCATAATTTATCTGGCTTGGTAGGATCCCGTATTGACCAACGCCTGCGAGAGAAGGTGTAACCCCCTTTTAGTAAGCAGCGTATAACATGGCTAACCTCACTATATGTAGTATTTGAATGAATAGATGAATGCCTCCAGTTTTGGAGTAGATATAGGCACAATTTAGCAAGTAACATGGTTGCTGTCACAATTCCTTAATCTTCTCGGCTGGAATCTACAATGGGCTACGTACGCCCTTGTTTTTGAATCACGGAAATGCAGAGAATTAGTGCTTACCTGCAGTCCACCCTTTCTTTGAACCTTGTAAATGATCGAATTTACAGATATGAACTGAGTGCCATTTGATGAGTAAGATCGAACAAGGGAGAGGGATATGGAAAGGATGAAGTAATGAAAGAGGAAGTCATTGCTAGTAGTAACGACTTGTCACGATCCATTGGTTCATATAGAATCCATGTCCTAGGTCTATCAAAAAACATTCTTTTCGCTAAGCGTATATAATAAAATAGAGTGAAAGGGTCCACCCCGAAACCAAGGGGGTACTAACTAACAGCTGAGTCCTCTCCGAACCGCAGGAGATAGTTGCCCATCATACGGCTCACCAACTTCACTTGCCTCTAAGGGGGGCTCGCTCCGGGCAGGTTCGGATCACTTACTATACACGGCCCTGCGAAGGGGTTAGGAGCGTTTTCAAGATGATTCTTTCTTTGTCGAGACGAAAAAGGAACCCATCTTTTCGATTGAAAAATGTGAGTCTGTTTTGCCCACTTTATCCATCCCCCTCTATCAAAATGATCAAAAAGGCATTTTAAATGCTTCTTATTCCCGTGTTTGATCTTCTCCATCTCTGCCCCGCTTCCATGTGGGCAGAGACCCCTGTAGAGAATGAAGAGGAGCCAAGGATCTTACTCTCAAGAGTGCTTCGATAGGCTCCACTCTCTCCCCTGAATAAGTCAGGCTCCGTTAGCCTGGGCTGAGATGGGGATAACGAGTCGACGATTGAAGCCCCCAACGTTCTGCCAGACACTGGACAGGGGTAAGCTCTGTAAATGTGTAGAGCCAAGTGTAGTGTGGTGTAGTAGTAGGCACTTCTAGGCCCCTTCCCGGCTACTGGATCACTCCAGTGCTTCGGGTACTACGGACCCTCTGCCATCCATTGCAGCAGAGCCGTTTCATGAGCGGGGGGCTAAGCGCAGTTCTTTGAATCAAAGGTTTCATGAAATCAAAATAGATTCTTTTTTAGATATCTGGATAGATGGATGGATCTATCTTTCTATTCAGATATCTTTTGCAATCAGCCCCAAATCCTTGATTTGGCCAGGAAACAAAGCACTGCTTTGGGCCCAGGAAGCGAAGGGAATGAGCTCGGTCCTCCACACTTCTTTATTTCTCCGTGCCCCTTCCGCATGCGCTTCGCGCGCCATTGGCGCTTTGCTCTCCTCTTATTTCTTCATTGGAGGGTTCGGATGGACTTCGCCGTTCTTTCCCAACGAAAATGGAAAGGGCTGTATCACATCGAGATGTCGATTCGTTTTCCGCCCCAAATGAGATGGGGAATTAGTCACCTCTGTCCCTTCATCTTTATGAAAGGAATCGAGGCCCGGCCCGGCTCGCGTCGTTCCAACAACCGACGGGGAGCACCTCAGTATACGATCGCGCGCAGTAACTGGGAGTCCTATTACACCTAAGGCCAACTTCCATTCACCAAACCCAGGTTCATCTCGTGTAGTGATTGTGGACTCGTACAAGGATATGGAGTCGACGGTTGATGTATCAGACTCGACCCTGTCTTTCGTAGCATGCATTCCCATCTGTGTTGCAACTGATTCGGTAAGCTACGTGTCCGGTGCACGGAAAACAGCCTTCGGTCTCCCAACCTTACTCATGGCAACCTTCCGGCCGCCCAACGACCTATAACGCTAGTCACTACTCCCACTGGGGCTAGGAAGTAAGCCCCACAACCCAAAGCGGCGAAGAACAAATAGAATTTGCTACAAAAGCCGGCTAACGGGGGTATTCCTGCGTATGAGAACATTGTAATGGAGAAGGTCATAGCCAAAATAGGATTCGTTTTGGCTAGAGCGCCCAAATCCGCTATATATTTGACACGGGTTTGCCGTAATGCTGGAACTATGGCGAATGCATCTATCGTCATTGATGCATAAATAAATATACCAATTAGTAGTGATTGAATTCCTTCTATGGTTCCGCATGAGAAACCAGTACGAATATAACCTACATGTCCAATCGAACTATGAGCTAAAGGTCTTTTGACTTTCGTTTGGGCCATGGCGGCCAGTGCTCCTAAGATCATAGAAGCAATGCTGCAGAAAAAGAAGATTTGTTGTAATGTACCCCCATAGGAAGCAACAATAGAAACACGTGACATATTTGCAAAAATAGAGATTTTAGGCGCAATAGAAAGGAATGCTGTCACCGGGGTGGGTGAACCCTCATAGATATCAGGTGCCCACATATATAGAGTCAAAAGAGAGATTGAGTCCGAGGGAGAGGGGGGTTTTCTTGGGGCTCGAGAGATTGAATAGATAGGGCCCCACAAGTTGTTAATTCGCCGCTGGGGAATTCACACAAAAGGGAAGGACTTATTCTCAACGAAAAAAGTGCTCTCTGAACCGAACGTGAAAGTTGTTTTCCATCAGACGGCTGTTCACGTAACTCCACTCTCGGCTTGGATTATATATCCATTTGGTCCGCTCTCGGCCATTCCACACGCTGCCTAGCAGAGACGTGGTTATCTGAAGTGGATTCTCTCTTTTCTTTTGTAGTAGATGCCGAACCTGCTGCTCAGTGGGCGGGCGCAGCAGCTACATGGACCCCTTTCTTTATGTTGTTGCCAGCGCTTTCCCGGGCCGAGCCGGAATTCTTTATTAGAACGTCGGCAGGCAAAGCCCGAAGGAAGGCAGCTATCCCCTCGGCCTTCTTCCTTTTCGATGAAAAACAAATCGACATCTCAATCTCCGAAAGCGTTTTCCTTACCCTGAAAATATCCCCCCCTTCGTCGAGCCTTTCCTTTAGTGGTAAGGGATATGCACCTTATCTGAACGTCGGCAGGCATTCCGGAATTCTCCTTTTTGAGCCCCGGGTGAACATAGGCTCAAACATGATTGGGGGGGTCCTAGCTACGCCATGCGTTCAATACAAAAAAAGCCTCTGGGAAGCTGCAGAGATTACAAAAAGAGGGTGCTTTCCTGTGTTGCACTGAAAAAAGGACAAAGGAGAAGACGCTCTTCGACTTTCTTTCTTCCTCCCGCGCCCGCCTAAGCCCGGCCCGGCCCGCGTTAGAGGGGAAGATTAGCAAAGCGGAAAAAGACAGAGGGAGGGGGAGCTGCATCTTATTCTCTTCGCGAGAACTTCAGGATCGGAGAAGCATTCGGAAGGGGCGAGGCCTTCATTTCGTTGGCAGAAGCAGAAACGATCCAATCCATTCGGGGCTTCGGGGAACCCAAAAACGAACTCTGTTTACTTTTTTCATAGATAGATGATATATATAGGAATAATATATACATCCCTTTACTTTAGATGTAAATGTATCTTTTTTTTAATCATCTCCCGATTATCTTTTTTTTTTTAGTTCGCACTGCTCTTTCTCTCTAAATTGCATCAAAGAAAATAGAGAGAGAGCAGATGGATCCTATCCCCTATAACGAACACTCATTCCTATCTATTGATAGAAAGATCTTCGTCACGGACTTTGCCTTAGACTGACGGAACAAAGCTAAGAAGTAGGCTGAATGGAAAAAGGAAAGGGACAAGGGCGGTCGTCGCTTGACGCGAAGGCTGCTGGTTCGGTACGGTACTAAAGGTCCTCGGACTTCCAGGCGGTTTTTCTTTTGGGCTGCTGTGAACCCTTGGATCTCGCCAATACAGCCTCCTATGGTTTTCGTTACCGAGATATCTTTTCTTTTTTCCCAGGGATTTTTTGGGTAATCAGCTCCCATGCTGCAAACAGTAAAATCTGAACCTTGTCGCTCTTCTTTCCTCGTGGGCAGGAAGCACACCAGCTGCGTGCGTTGCGTGATTCCACTGTGTTTTTTGCACTTGACTGGGCGGACAGTTGACCGGAAGATAACTTCGATTCGCCCGGCCAGCAGGCGGGCGGCGTGCTTATCTTGTGTGACAACACTACAGAGCGAGTAGCTCTTCTAGTCGGGCAGCTGTGTGACAACACTCCAGAGAAAGCGGCGCTTTTGTGTAACATGCTATGGTCTCAACGCCCTTACGAGGTAGTGATGAGTTTCACGCGCTCTAAGCCCGGCCCGCGCGCAGTTAGGAGGATTGGCCGCTATCTGAGCGGTACCACCCATCCTACCCTACTACCTATAGGGGGCCGTCCGTCCTACAGCCGCCCGAAAAGGAACTGCAGTAATCTTGAATAGGGATCCTACAGCGATAAAAAGAATCCCCATAAAAATACCACTAGATCGAGCACCAGTGATTTCGTATCCGGTCAAAATCTTGGCTAATTGATCGAAGTGGGTAGCTCCAGTAGACCCGTAGATCATGGAACAAATAGGGTGGGTAGGCCCAACCACCACACTACACGTATAGACGCGAACCCCCCTCCTTACCGTACGTGCGACTCTCACCGCATACGGCTCGCACAAAGACTCCAAAATCCATCCCATCCCGAGCTTTTTATTCCACCTCTCCTCTCCAATCCTCGATCAAACTAGCCTTCCCCAGCAAGAAAACGTATCCGCAGGCGCAACAAAGCGCTCATCCCTTGCTTGTTCTTGAGCGCGCAAGGCGCTCAAGACGGTGATTCTTGCTTCAAAACTAAAGGGCTAAAGCACTCCAGCTTCGAAGCTGGAGTTTGCAACTTCAAAACTAAAGGTTTTAGCCCTCCAGCTGGGTGGGCGCTTCCTTCGTCTATCGTATGTCTCGCTTGGCTTCGTCCCGAACCAAGGAGGCATGATGGCGGGCGGCGTGTGTGTGCCGACAGTAGAGACTACAAGCCGGCGCCGGAAGCGACTCGCTTCTATTCTCGATTGGATATAGATGGGGAATCTCTATAGATCGTCTTTTTTCGACAACCTCTCTAAAACGCATACGAGAAAATTGCACTTCACGGCACGGCCAAAAAAAGAAAGAGCTTCGCTCGGTTGGCCCTCCTAGGCTTCCGCCTACTTTCTCTTCTCTTAAGTCTACAACAAGTGGGAGAGGCAGGATTCGAACCTACGTAGAAAACCTTCAACAGATTTACAGTCTGTCGCTTTTGACCGCTCGGCCACTCTCCCCTTCCCGGGGATACGCCCTCCTCAAACAAAGGGTTCCTGAATAAGAAGGATGGCGGCCTTCGTTCTTAAGTTAAGAAGAGCAGATGGAACTATTAGATTTGCTAGCGTTCCGGGAGAATAAATAAGGTCATTTAGTAAGTTCATAACAATTTCTGTAAAGCAAGGGGCAAAGCTTCTACGACAGCTTCCCCCTCATTGCCATCGTCGGCCTTCCCCAGCTCCCCTCCTTCGTCGCTTCTGGCTAAGCATCTTTCGGCGGAGGAAAGGAGGCGACTAGTCGCTTCTGGCGAAGCAGCGAGTTCATGAGCAAGTGCGAGCTGCGAGTGAAGTGCAACAGTCGTAAGTAAGGCTCGCCATGTTCCTAAACTAAAAGGAGTGACCATCTTTTCTTCCCTTCTACTGACACTGAGCGAGCAGCAAGCATAGGCAATAGTTTCCGTAGGGGTGGGGCGCAAGCAAGCTCAGGCTCCGCTAGCTAGCGTACTCTTCTGCTATCGATGAAACCGAAAGAAAAAACCTGTGCCCTTTCGTATAGATCGAGACGCAGTACTTTTTCTTGACTTCTTCCATACTAGGAAGAATGGAAGGAAATCCTTCGATAACACTTCTTCCTTATTTGAAGAAATGATATCCGACGCCCGTGGAAACTCTTTCATTTAAAAAAAGTTCTTCTTCTTAACTTAAGAAGCAAATAGCATTTCCTATTGATTTGTCCCCTGGACTAGACCTATGTAGATTCGGAATTATCCGTCGCTACGCTGTTCCCAAGGACTAGCAAAATCAAAATAGCGAAATTCTTGGGTCATCTCAATGGGTTCAGAAACCACACGTTTCTCTGGATCATCATAGCGTACTTCCACATATCCACTCAGAGGAAAGTCTTTTCGTAATGGATGACCCTCGAAACCATAATCTGTTGATATACGGCGTAAATCCGGATGATTGATGGAAGAAACACCAGACATATCCCATACTTCTCGCTCCCACCGGCCGGCTGATGGAAATGGACTGACTACCGGAGATATTCGTGTTACTTCGTCCGCACTTGTTTGTACACGAATGCGTGAGTTATACCGAGTACTCAGTAAATTATGGACAACTTCAAATCTTCGTTTTCGAGAGGGATGATCCACTCCGCAAATATCGATCGAAACTTGAACCCTTGTATAGGTATGCCATTTTAGAAAGCACAACAATGGAAATGGGTAGTCAGTATTGGTATAAGATCTATTCCCATGTTCCGATCTTTTCATTTTATGTACCCATTTCTTGGGTAAAATCTCCCAACTATATTTGAAAATGGATTGGTTATCCATAAATGAAAATAAAGAAAGCTTTATTTTTGTTCCGCTTCTTGCTCTAAGCAGAAAGACTTGTCGGAAATCGCCGGTTGGGTTGGTCCGACCAAGAAAGGCATGGGAGTGGAGAGGCGGAAGTGAAAGACTGGCTACCAATAAAGATCCCTCACTGCACACTTTCTATAGTTCTGTATCTAGGATCGGCTGCATGCTCTAGTTATGAATCGGGTATAGAACCCATGGGGGGGGCTTGGTTACAATTCCGAATACGCTATTACATGTTTGTTTTCTTTTTTTTCTGGCTTTATCCATGGGTAATGAGTTTCGATGTATTGGGCGTTTCCGTTTAGAAATAGAAGCTTTTTCGTGCTTGCTTGCGAGCATTGGAATGGCCTGAATGGAATGAATATTAAGATAAATAAAAGACGAAAAATAAACCATTGAGAATTCTTATATTAATTTCCGTTACTCGACCAAACAAGTTCCAATTCCGTTATTTCAACTACACCAAACGATCTTTCGAATTGGTCAAGACTCTCCAGTTTATGGCCCCTTCTATATGGTACCAGTTGTTGTTTCATTGAATTTGCTTCATTAATAGGCTCACGATTCGACTTTGATCGTTATGGATTGGTACCAAGATCAAGTCCGAGGCAAGCGGACCTAATTTTAACAGCTGGTACGGTAACAATGAAAATGGCTCCATCTTTAGTGCGATTATATGAGCAAATGCCTGAACCGAAATACGTCATAGCTATGGGAGCCTGTACTATTACAGGGGGAATGTTTAGTACGGATTCCTATAGTACTGTTCGAGGAGTTGATAAGTTAATTCCTGTGGACGTCTACCTGCCGGGTTGCCCGCCTAAACCAGAGGCTGTTATAGATGCCTTAACAAAACTTCGTAAGAAGATAGCGCGAGAAATAGTTGAGGATCGAACTCTATGTCAAAGTCAAAAGAAAAATCGATCTTTTACTACCCGTCACAAGCTTTATGTTCGGCGCAGTATTCACACTGGAACTTACGAACAAGAATTGCTCTATCAATCACCATCCACTTTAGATATATCTTCTGAAACTTTTTTCAAATCCAAAAGTCCAGTATCTTCCTACAAATTAGTGAATTAGGAGGGGTTCTTTTGTGCAGAAAAAGAAAGAGCAGTGCAATCTTTCAAACTTGCATTTGAAATGTGAAATATTTATACAAAGGGGGAGAGATCAAGACAATGCAGCAGGGTTGGTTATCTAATTGGCTAGTCAAACATGACGTGGTTCATAGATCTTTGGGCTTCGATCACCGAGGAATAGAAACTTTACAAATAAAAGCGGGGGATTGGGATTCCATTGCTGTCATTTTATATGTATATGGTTACAATTATTTACGTTCCCAATGTGCTTATGACGTAGCACCTGGTGGATCTTTAGCTAGCGTGTATCATCTTACGAGAATACAGTATGGTATAGATAACCCAGAAGAAGTATGCTGCATAAAAGTCTTTGCCCAAAAGGATAATCCTAGAATCCCGTCTGTCTTCTGGATTTGGAGAAGTGCCGAACGCGAATCTTATGATATGGTGGGAATCTCTTATGATAATCATCCACGCCTTAAACGTATCCTAATGCCGGAAAGTTGGATAGGCTGGCCTTTACGTAAGGACTATATAACCCCCAATTTCTATGAAATACAGGATGCTCATTGAATGATAATAAATTCATGCTCACTTATACAACACAACTCCAGATTTTATTCAAGTCAAGGAATATTTTGACGTTCTGTTCCTAGACGAAACGGAATACCTATTATATTAAAATTCATTCCTATTATACAAAAGGGTCCAGATAGACTGAGCAAAAAAGGGCTTCATTTCGATTCTCCAATTTGGAAAATCACATATTCATTTCCTTCGTATAAACAGAAAAATACGATGACTCAAAGAAGTTCCCTACCACGAACTTTGTACCGCGCGCATTACTTAGAACAACTAGGAAAGTAAGATAAGATAAGCAAGAATATAAAAATATTCGGAATAGCAGAATAAGAAATGAAAAAATGAAGAAAAGGGAACCTAATCTCACCTCCTTTTGTACCATAAAGAAAAGAACCCGAGATTTTTACCCTAAAGAAAAAGAAGTGTCTCTATTTAGAGATTTATCTACTTAGATGCAAAAATCATACTCCTTCTATATTATTCTATAATATGTATCCCAATCCATCTCGAGTAATTTGTATCAATACCTATTTGGTAGATCCTTTTTTCTGTGCCAGGAACCAGATTTGAACTGGTGACACGAGGATTTTCAGTCCTCTGCTCTACCAACTGAGCTATCCTGACCATTTATTGTGCATCATCCTAGTAGAGTACTTGTATCTATGTCAATTAAAGGGACTAAAAAAGAAAAAAGTATTCTAAAATTGGACTTAGTAAATGTAAGGATAATGATATGGATTGTGAATGACTTACTTAATAATAGGGATTACTTGCCTATACTAGAATATGTTCATTTGTATGAATGGGGTAAGATCCAAAGAAGTCAGTTTGGATCCGTTTGTGAAAGAGTAGAATAAGAAAGATAGTGAATCTTGTTTGAACCATTAATGAAAAATAGAGGTTGGTACAATAGTTAGGAAGTAAAATGGGCTTTTTATTGGGGATAGAGGGACTTGACCCTCACAATTTAGAAAGTCGACGGATTTTCCTCTTACTATAAATTTCATTGTTGTCGGTATTGACATGTAGAATGGGATTCTCTCTTTATTCTCGTCCGATTAATCCGTTTTTCAAAAGATCTAAAGAATGAATGATTTGATTACTCAATATTCGATTCTTCTTTCACCTTCGATTGGAATGGATTCACAATAATTCTTAATTTTCTCCTAATTTCTTAAGAATTTTTTTATCCAAATATATAATCCAGATGTTGATACAATTCATTTTTTTTTGTAGTACTTCAGTAGATTTTGCTTTGTTTATCCTTTAGTGCAGTTTTCATTTTTATTTTTTGTGTAAAATTAAAAATAAAAAGAAAGAAAAAAGGAGTCTTTATGTCTCGTTACCGAGGACCTCGTTTCGAAAAAATACGCCGTCTGGGAGCTTTACCAGGACTAACTAGTAAAAGACCTAGATCCTGAAGTATCTTAAAAAAAAACCAATTGCGTTCTGGGAAAAGATCGCAATATCGTATTCGTCTAGAAGAAAAACAGAAATTGCGTTTTCATTATGGTCTGACAGAACGACAATTACTTAGATATGTACATATCGCTGGAAAAGCAAAAAGATCCACAGGTCAGGTTTTACTACAATTACTTGAAATGCGTTTGGATAATATCCTTTTTCGATTGGGTATGGCTTCAACCATTCCAGGGGCCCGGCAATTAGTTAACCATAGACATATTTTAGTTAATGGTCGTATAGTTGATATACCAAGTTTTCGTTGCAAACCCCGAGATATTATTACTACGAAAGATAACCAACGATCAAAACGTCTGGTTCAAAATTCTATTGCTTCATCCGATCCGGGCAAATTGCCAAAGCATTTGACGGTTGACACATTGCAATATAAAGGACTAGTAAAAAAAATTCTAGATAGGAAGTGGGTTGGTCTCAAAATAAATGAGTTGTTAGTTGTAGAATATTATTCTCGCCAGACTTGAACTTAACGAAAAAGGAAAGGTTCATAGAATTTTTTTCCCTTCCCCTTTCCCCGAACTAAATCGACCTAAGACTCTTAATTAATATTTTCCCGTTCACCTAGCAGAAATAGATTAACCCTAGGATCCTTTTTTCTTTTTTGTTATTTCCTCGATGTGTATTTTACATACCACAGTAATTTCCTATAGAGAATTTTTATTAAATAAAGGTATTATTGTTGGAATAAATTGTTATTTAATTTGCTACACTGTGATCGCTAACATTGATGAATTAAGAGAAACGGAAAGAGAGGGATTCGAACCCTCGGTAAACAAAAGTCTACATAGCAGTTCCAATGCTACGCCTTGAACCGCTCGGCCATCTCTCCTCCATAATCTTATTATTAAAAATAAACTGAGTGAATAGCGAGTTTTCGTATTCCTACAGTACAGGTACAGCCACAACGGCTCGGGGATTCCATGGCTCTATTGGAATAATTCCTTTCCCATTTCCATGGATACGAGCGGAACTATTACTTACTATTTCATCTAAGCTATTTCATCTAAGTGGAAGAATCCTGGATTCTCCAACTTTTCTCATAAGGACATTCACATGAGGCAGAGACGGTGGATGGATTCCCTGGGGTCTTGGGGTCAGGGACATTCACTTTCCTTTGCTTTAAGGCGTTGGGGACGGTTTTCTAATACAAGGAAAGATCTGAGTTTCACCTTTATCTTCCATTTCCTTCTAATTCTATGGCTTTTCTTCCTAAGGTGGGATTCCCCTCGGCTTACCATTTACCAAGTTCGAGCCTAGACCGGGCAGATATGAAGAGAGGCGTAACAGTAGTTATAGTTTTGATGTCGTAGTGATGTCACGACTTTAAGAAAATCTATTGTTTGATGAGGCATCAATCACGGCCCGAAGCGGACACCTCCTCCGTGCAGGCCTTTCCGTTTTCGCATTGCAGGGAGGCAACGGGTTCTTAAGGAAACTGTTTGTATGGAGTAAACGACCTTAAGGAAACAGGGGAGCTAGCCCTCTTCCAGAGTTAAGAAAGAAAACGGCAGGTAGGAACAAGGCTCTGAGTTCACTGATTCCTGGGATTTCACTCGGGGAGAACGAACCCCCTTTTCCTTTGTAAGCAAGGCTAGGTTGCTGAGGCCATCCCGTTTCCCCGGCCAGCGGGGAGGGAGCTAGAAAGACTACTTCATTGACAGATGGAGTTTACCTGGACCTCAAGGAACCCTACTTCACTTCAGACTTTTTCCGAGGAGAATGCACACGACATAAAAAGCGTTAGTCAGAAATTCCATGCACAACGAGCGCTTCCTGGCTTTATACACCAAGTTGTTGTTGCCTTTCCCCGTTTGGTTAGGTAAAGGGCTACCGTCCATATCTCTCAGGCTGAAACACTGGTCCACTTATTCGTTTGCGAAGAAGAGAGGTCAAAATGGAAATCACCCGAATCTTCAAAGACACTAGTTACTACAGATTACTATTTCCTTCCCTCGAACATACGAACTCGCCCTCGAATCTCGGTCTTCAGACCTGCAATGAAGTAGTTGTAGACTTTGTTTTCTATGTCAGTTGCAAACCCCCATAACTCCGTAAAAAGGACCAGCGATAGACATACGACCGGTGTAGTTCACTCCCTCCAATTGCATTGGCTTCGGTATGACGCCTCGGTACATAGGGGAAAATCGATGGGCACCATTACGAAGTTTCTCTTGTATAGCTTGCACTTGATCTTTAGAAGGATTAGGGTACTTTGGTGGAGCTGACTGCCACATAATAAGAACCAATTCTACCAACTTTGTGAACAACATGAAAGAGCATTTATGACTACTGAATCTTCTAGACTGGGCTTCTATCAAAACATCCTTCTTACGAAACAAAGATCTGGCAGGCAGGCAAATACGAAAGCCAGAACAACTACGCACCTAGTTGGCTAGGGCGGAATTAATGCATAGCTAAATATAGTATAACAACCTAAAGAATGATTGTGAACTTACCATTATTACTCAGATCATGATGCAATCTATAGTTGTTTATCCCTTAGTCTATACCCATGATTTATATAAATACTCAATATACGAAATGATATGCAAATCAGGGCAAACCCTACGAAACAGAGCTAGGAAAAAGAGATGCAGGAAATAATCATGAAGCGCCAGAGCACTAAGAGATCATCCTGTATCAAAGAGCCATGAAAGAGAGAGTGAGTCACGCAATCATGCCATCTTATGAGTACATATATGACTATTATTATAGATAAGAGCAATACTCACGATAAGAGAATCGATAGCGTATAAGTGAAGAGTCGTCAGCTCTCTATCTCTTGGCAGGAAATCGGCCCTTACTATGAAATCTCATCAAAGAATATCATCATAGCCTAGAGCTCGTCATGGAGTGAATAAATCAAGGCCCGCCCATACCATACATAGAACTCTCTAATCGTGCACCGGGACCGTAGAGCCAGCCGACGATCGTGATCCTACCTTGTGCGTGCTTTTGCTTTGCTTAATCCATGGATGGTCGATCATCAAATGTTGACTCACTGAAAGCTGCCATTCAAGTAAGGCTTTTACGATTGGCTTGGAAAAACCATCAACCCGAAGGCGAGCTTTCTATCATGCCGATTACGAGTCCGAATCCTAATCCTGGAAATGCGTATGATGACACTAGTTCACCAGGCTAGTGTTGGGAATTCGATTGAGTTCGAAAGCGCATTCCCTTGCCATACGCATACCTATACTTCACATCTGGATTGGATTCCTAAACAATGGACTATGCCAACCAACCAAACCTACTTGAGAAGGGCTTTCCTACTTGCTTGCCTACTTGGGAATGGGATAGAAAGCCAGTATTCCCCGAGAACACAGTCTGACTCTATAAAACAACAACATTAGTGGATATAGACTAGGCTAAGGGACGGACTTCATCTCTGTTCTTACCCAAGGAAACCACTTTCAGGGTTTCGATCGTAAGGGGCGGTATAGGAAAGGAATGGATCAATAGTAACTTCGCAGCAGGAAGAGTAAGGCGCTCCGCGGTGGCGAGGTCTCGGAGAAGCTGCTGTTCGTGTGCAAGAGCGAGCAGCACGGAAGGAGGTAGTGCTGAGTGGAGCGTTTGAGAAAGTAATGGAGTATAGTGCTTACCACATGTTACGTAACAACCCCTGGTTGGCTAGCAAGTAGGGAAAGAAAGACCAGTCGAATTACCAATGGCAAAGATCCTCCTCTTAGCCCTCCCTTCACAAGCTTGACCTAATCTACCAAATTGGCAAGCATGCATCTAAACAATCAATTTCATACCCTTGCTCCATAAAGTGTATGTCACTGAGTGTATAGGTGCAGTTCATCTTGTCAAAACAGTATCGAACTCGATCTGGCCATAGAGCTAAAGGTTCAAGTTGGACTCCTCAAGCTCCATTGGAAACTAGTGCACAAAGAAGTTTTTCAACCGCAGCGCGCCTGACTGGCAGGTGAAGCATCATATGACACAGTATTCAGAAACATTGCAAAGGTTGCGCACCAATCTCGTATTATTGGACCAGCACTTTCGCATTTCACATTTTACTCGGCCCCATTGGTGAGATCATATTCCCAATCATATCTCTTCCACTTACCGGGCTGCGTGTCCCTTGTGTATTTGCTAAGGGAATAATCTCTCTATTTTGGGCACTCTCTATTGGCCCTGCGGTGTATATCTATGCCTGGCTGGGTTTCCTTCTCTTATACCTGGTGTGCAGCTGTGCCGTAAAGTTTCCCGCTTGGGCTGCCAGTATACACGATTCAGTACGGGACGATCGGTATCTTGTCGGTAGGAGGGTACACAACAATGAGGTGATTCCGCAATGAAGTTTTGCTGGATACATGCATTGTTGTGAACTAGGAAGTAGTATGTGGATTTTGCATAGAGCAAGTGTTACTGAATTCTGAGCGGTTTGTGTCATATCAATGGTAAAAGAAGTGAGTATTTTGATTGCCATAGAGGCTGGGTATAAGTTTTTTAGAGACTCCTCTACTTAAATTGATTTGGCCAAGAGAAGTATGCCAGGAAGCTGATGTGGTGAATATGGGGGTGACGAAAGAGCTGGGCGATGGATGTGTAGTTGTTGGCTGACTTAGACCATAAAGCCTTGCCCGCTTGTGCTAGGGTTTTCTGCTTTGCCTTGGTTACCTCAACTTGTAAACATTCATAAAAAACCACCCAACAGGACATTCTACTCTTATTAGAGTTCTTCAGGCCTAGTCTTTAGTGGTGCTGGGTTGCCCCTTCCTTCGTTAATATAGGAAGGACCAGTTTAGCCGTTGTGACTTCAGAGCCAGCTGGATAGGCTTGATTGGCTCCATCTGTATTTGCATCAAAGGACTTTGAAGCCTTATCTTCCGCTTTGCCGAGATTGTACAGAAAGGATAGGACTTTTCCCTGGTCTAGAGTTCTACTTCTAAAAAGAGAAAGCCACTAACAAAAAGAAAGAAAAGTGCATTTCTATTAATGAACAGTAGGTGTGCATATCCATCCTTGGAAGAACTAGCTCCCTCCCTGTCTAGCTTTGGCTCTGACACCTTACTTTCCCCAGCTAGTCTTTACACAAAAGAAGAAGATGGAAAGAAAGAGACTGGAACAGGTGTGAACGAAGCACTCCACTTATTACTCCTACCTTGTTTATGTTCAATCACCACCACTCTTCTAGGAGGAAGCTGCTTATCCAAAATACAGTGCATAGGGCTTGTTGGCATTCCGGTGGAAAGCGAGACTAGATAAGTAGAAAAGAGGGATAAGTTGTCATGGGATAAGCGACATTTCAGGCTACATATTATCCATTTCTCGGATGAGATAGATGCATTTCTGAGGTAAGAAAACTCTAATGATAGATTGGTTGCGGAATGAGGATGGAAAAGCCTAAGCTATCCAAGCTAGATAGCGAAAGTGAAAGCAAAAGCATTTCTTATTTTCAATTGGTAAAGCACATCCACGATTCATTCCCTCTTTTTCATGCCGGCGGAAGCGAGTTACGGCTTTGCTTCTTTCGTGATTCACGTAGATTTGAATTCACTTTCTTTAGGAAAGAGAAGAGCGAAGAAGAAGTAGGAAGCAGTTCATCGCCTGTGGGAGCTTGCTGATAGTAAGGAAGCCATAATCTTTCTATCGGATTGCCTATTTGTCTATCTGTCTGGTGAAGAGAGAATGTAAGATACTCTCAATAGGGCAAGCACCCAATACCTCGTAGAGTCCAAAGCTCCTGCTCAAAGAGTTCAGGAAGACCAACCATCTACACTTGATTAGCTACTGTGCACTTCACCAGAACATGGTCTATGTCCTCCACTACCCCTTCTCAAACATAAAAAAAACACTGAGACAATGGGAGCAAATTCCTTGAGACAAGAAGTTCGTTCTCTGCGCGGAAGTCTATTCCAATCCAATAAATAAGCTTTCCACCAAAAAAACGGAATGCAGGGAATGACCTTAAGCTTCCATACGCAAGAGAAATGAAGACCACCTTCCTCATTAAATGGCTGGCGGACCTCCCTGTATACTTCCTTCATCCTAATCGTCAGAGTGAACAGAAGACCCCCATGTCAAAGTATCAGAACAGATGCTTCTAGGAATTGGTACAGCTGAAATTTCTCGCACCACCTCATCATCAGGGAGAAAAGAAGCTAATAAACTAAGATGCCAATCCCTATTAGGAATGAGATAGTGGGAGAGAGACATAATGGAAATTTCTACTAAAAAAAGTGTTAGACAA